AAAAAGAGCAGCGCCAATAAATCCATGAGAGATTATTTGGAAAATGGCTCCGTTGAGTCCCATATCGGTTAGAGAGCCAATTCCTATAATTATGAAACCCATATGAGATACAGAAGAATAGGCTATTCTTTTTTTCAAATTACGTTGACCTGAAGATGTTAAAGCTGCATAAATTATTTGTATTGTACCTACTATCAGCAACCAGGGAGAAAATATAGAATGAGCGCGAGGTAATAATTCCATATTGATCCGAATCAACCCATACGCTCCCATTTTTAATAAGATTCCGGCTAGAAGCATACAAGTACTGTAATGTGCTTCTCCATGAGTGTCTGGTAACCATGTATGGAGGGGTATAATCGGCGATTTGACAGCAAAAGCAATAAGAAATACAATATAGAATATTATTTCCAATGCTACAGGATACGATTGATTCAATGATGTTTCAAAATTTAATGTTGGTTCATTGGAACCATATAAACCGATACCCAAAACGCCTACTAAGAGAAAAATGGAACCCCCGGCAGTGTACAAAATAAATTTTGTAGCCGCGTACAGGCGTTTCTTTCCTCCCCACATGGATAAAAGTAGATAAACAGGAATTAATTCTAATTCCCACATGATAAAAAAAAGTAAAAGGTCTTGAGAAGAAAATGATCCTATTTGACCGCTGTACATCGCTAACATCAAGAAATAGAATAAACGGGAATCTCGAGTAACTGGCCGAGCCGCTAAAGTAGCTAAAGTGGTGATAAATCCCGTCAGTAAAATGGGTCCTATAGAAAGTCCGTCTATTCCTAATCTCCAGTAAAAATCAAAAAAATTTATCCATTTATAATCCTCCGCCAGTTGGACTAATGAATCGTCCAATTGAAAATGATAACCGAATACGTATGCCGTCAGAAGAAGTTCTAATATACATATACATATTGTATACCATCTAATTATCTTATTTCCCCTATAAGGGAGAAGGAAAATTAAGGAACCCGCGAATATTGGCAAAACTACAATTATTGTTAACCAAGGAAAAGAATTCGTGGTAAAGACAAGATACACTTAGACCAGAAAACCCGTACTCAAAAAAAAGCGCAAAATATATTATTTTGAGCAAGGGTTTTGTCGGTAAAAAAAAAAAAAAAAGAAAATAGATTTGTAAAGGATTTTCTGGAATGTATCAATAAGCTAGACCCATGCTGCGAGTTGTTTCATGCCATAAATAAACCCGCACACTCAAGAAATCTGTTGGGCAAGCGGATTCGCATCTTTTACAACCGACACAGTCTTCCGTTCTTGGAGCAGAGGCGATTTGTTTAGCTTTACATCCATCCCAAGGTATCATTTCTAAGACATCTGTAGGACAAGCCCGAACACATTGAGTACACCCTATACATGTATCATAAATCTTTACTGAATGTGACATTTGATCTATAAATTTTTAAACATCATAAAATTTCGATCTAGTAGATTTGTAAATGAATCATAGTTACCAGATGAATCAATGATTTACCAGAATTTTTCGAATTAATCTATTTCTGGATCGGTTCATGAGAGGGGGCCAAGATACTTTGATTTCTTCTGTTTTCGCAAATATGAGCATAGTCATACATTACGTATTATACATGCTAATCAAAAAATTGATGAATATTCGAATTTCCGGAATTAATATTATTTATTACAACTACTTATTCAACAAATTCGATTGATTGATACGAATTGATTTTTTATTACGATAAATTGACGAAACAATAGCCAGTCCGATAGCTGCTTCAGCAGCTGCAATAGCTATAACAAAAATGGAGAAAATGTCTCCTATTAATTGGCGACTATCAAAAAAATCAGAAAATGTTATGAAATTTAGATTAACTGCATTCAGTATAAGTTCAAGACACATAAGAGCTCTAACCATATTTCGGCTCGTGATCAATCCATAGATACCGATAGAAAATAAATAGGCACTCAAAACAAGTACATGCTCGAGCATCATTGACCGACTCCTTATTAATCTTGATTCATTTCAATATGAACAACAATTTAATTTAACCGATTCAATTGACTAGTGTATCCAGGAACAACCCTTAATTTAAATAGAATTGAACGGAAATAAATGGATATGATAACACAGAACAAAGTTAGTTTGATTTTGAGTACGAGTTTTAACGATTTATTACTGCCGAGCTACAGCAATTGCACCTATCAAAGCAACTAAAAGAATTATTGAAATAAGCTCAAACGGAAGAAAAAAATCGGTTGATAAATGAATCCCAATTTGTTGACTATTACTTATCAAATCTTGCTCTATAATCTGGTTTGATCTTCTAGTCCAAATAATCCCATACCATGACGTATCTGAAATAGTAGTCATTAGTGAAACAAAAATACTTGTACAAACTATTGAAGTAACCCCATTCCCAATATTCCAAAGATGAAAATCTTCGGAATATTGGGAACCCTTCATAAACATTACAGCAAATATGATTAAAATGTTTATAGCTCCCACGTAAATAAGGAGCTGCGCAGCAGCTACAAAATGGGAGTTTGATGAAATATAAAATAAGGATATACAAACAAGAACCAATCCCAACGAAAAGGCAGAATAAATTGGATTAGTAAGTAATACTACCCCCAGACCTCCTAATATAAGACCCGATCCCAGAAAGACTAAAAGAAAATCATGTATTGGTCCGGGTAAATCCATTCTATGTAAAATAAGAAATAAATAAATTGAAATGTTTCATGACCTTATTGACTTGATCAGGAAAAAGAAAGTTAAGTTACCCCATTTTTCTTCCTAATTGAAGTAAATTCTAATGGGTGTGGATTGCTGCAGGTACAATTATTCAGATAACCCCGCCCTTTATCCGATATCCGAAATGGCAGCTCGAAAAACTATATTCTATATTTCTTTTGGAATATGACTAGATTTTCAATCCAAATTAAGCCTGGATTCTCGCCAATTAACGAATAGTTGGGATTTGGATTGTAGTTATTTTATTGAAAAAAAAAAGAAAAAACTCATCCTCAAACCGGAGCCTTGGTAATTGGAAATTATTCTTGAATCAAAGGAGTTATCCATTTTTTATTTGAGGCGAATTCAAAACGGTTCGAATTGTGTAATCGTCAATTACTGGCATTGGTAAACGACCCAAAGCAATTTGATTATAATTCAATTCATGACGATCATAAGTAGAAAGTTCATATTCTTCAGTCATTGATAAACAGTTTGTTGGACAATACTCAACACAATTACCACAAAATATACAGATTCCGAAATCAATACTGTAATTAAGCAACCGTTTCTTTCGAATATCTGTTTCCAATTTCCAATCGACAACAGGTAAATCTATAGGACATACACGAACACATACTTCGCAAGCAATGCATTTATCAAATTCAAAGTGGATTCGGCCGCGGAAACGCTCCGATGTGATCAATTTTTCATAAGGATATTGGATAGTTACAGGTAAATGATTTGTGTGGGATAAGGTAATCATGAAACTTTGACCAATGTATCTTGCGGCTCGTACTGTTTGTTGACCATAATTCATGAACCCGGTTACCATAGGGAACATATCGTGAATATCTATGAATAATTTTATATCTGTTTCTTTCTCTTGTTTGAAACAAGTTGCGAATTCTAGAATAGTGTATTTACAATGAAAGAAGTTGGAAAGAGGTTGTTAATAATAAATTCCCTAGAGAAATAGGTAAAAGAAATTTCCATCCAAAATTTAATAATTGATCCATTCTCAATCTAGGTAAAGTCCATCTTGTTGCGATAGGAATGAACAAGAACAAATAAGTTTTCATTAATGTAATAAAGATACCAATTGTCATTCCAAAAACTCCGCCTATTTTATTTATCTCAAAAAGTGTGGGGGCGATTATATGGGGAATAGAAAAATTCCAGCCGCCCAAGTAAAGAATGGTTACAAAAAAAGAAGAAACTAGTAGATTTAGATAGGAAGCAACATAAAATAAACCAAACTTGATACCTGAATATTCAGTTTGATAACCCGCTACTAATTCTTCTTCCGCTTCTGGTAAATCAAAAGGCAATCTCTCACATTCTGCTAGGGAGGAAATTAGAAAAATGAAAAACCCTATAGGTTGACGCCACAAATTCCAACCCCAAAAACCATATTTTGACTGTGCCTCAACTATATCAACTGTACTTGAACTGTTAGATAATCATAGTCGATGATAACATCACTATTTGCATCGCTATTACAGAACCGTACATGAGATTTTCACCTCATACGGCTCCTCAGAATCGCAAATAAATCTAAGGACCGAACCCATTTATTTTGATATGTTTATGTTTGTAGGATAGATAGAGTCAAAATCTATCAAAAGGTCCCAATTAGACCACTGGAATTCTGTCCGTTAGACTAAAAAAAGTACTTCTGAATTGATCTCATCCCTTCTTAAATTTAATAATTTAAATTAAATGTTTCTTTTTTGAGTAATAACTTAATCCTTCAATAAAATACTCTTACTCTTTGCAGTAGCGCTATTTCGACCTGTTGTTTTCGATTACGAAAAAGAATTCGACATTACATTAATTCATGAATTCTGATAAGAATTCAATCTATATATATTTTCATTTCTATTCTTTTTTCTCAAAGGGGATTTCAAAAAAGGATTATTTCGTTTCGGTTAGTTATTTTTTTAATAGGTGGATAGGACATACTCTGGGCCGGAATCCTGGGAAGTACTGCCTGATCATTTCTACCAACTTAAAGCCCCATTAGTCTTCCTTGTTTTGTAAAAATAAAAATGTCTCATTTACACAATCTCCATTACTAACCCTTTGTGTACCTTGGTTTTCCTAACCATCCACTTATTCTTGTTCAACCCCCTGTTATGGTATATGCTAATACATCTAAACGGTAGTAAAAATTCCATACAGTGGATTTTTTGAACCCGCTTCAAGCCGTGATGAGCAATCAACGAATCGGGGGATAAATAGTCTTTATTGTTTATGTTTAACCCTTGTACATAGGAAATGAGACTCAATCTTTTTACTGCAAATTGATAAGCTGTTTTCTTTCACTCATATAACTTCTGATTTAGTTCATCAATCCGAATGCTGAACAAAAAAACAGATATATATTCAATTCATTCAACTTATTTCCTAGAAAGACAAGAAAGGAAATAGGGAAAGATTTATGTCTTAACGAGTCGCACGTAGAGAGATTGATAACACACATAGAGTTAATGGTATTTCATAACTAATCGATTGAGCAGCGGCTCGTAAACCACCTAAAAAGGAATATTTATTATTTGATCCATATCCGGACATAAGAAGTCCAATGGGAGCAATACTTGAAATAGCGATCCATAAAAAAACGCCAATATTGAGATCGGCTAGAATAAGGCGATAACTAAAAGGAATTACCGAATAACTTAGTAGAATTGATATGACTGCTATGGATGGCCCGATACTAAATAAACGAGTATCTCCTCTAGATGGAAGAAGATTTTCTTTGAAAAGTAATTTTGTCCCATCTGCTAGAGCTTGGAGAATTCCTAAAGGACCGGCGTATTCAGGTCCAATACGTTGTTGTATCCCTGCGGAAATTTCTCTTTCTAACCATACAATTACTAGTACACCTATTGTGATTCCGAATACAAGAATCAAAATAGGGATAAGCATCCCTATGATCCCATAGGCTTCTTTTAAGTATTCCAATTTTGAAAAAGAATTGAGTTCTGTTGTATCAATTATCATTTTAACGATCAACTTCTCCCATAATGATATCTATACTACCTAGTATCGTCATAATATCAGCCAATTTCATTCTTTTAACTAACTGAGGAAGAATTTGCAAATTGATAAAACCCGGCGGGCGGATTTTCCATCTCCAAGGAAAAACGCTTTGATCCCCTATTAGAAAAATTCCTAACTCTCCCTTTGGGGCTTCGACTCTCACATAAAGTTCTTGTTTCGACAATTCAAAAGTAGGAGAGGGTTTTTTACTAATGAATCGATATTCAAAATCATTCCATTCAGGATCCCTTGCTCTATCAAAGCATCGGATTTCTAAATTTTCATAAGGCCCTCCCGGAATTCCTTCTAGAGCCTGTTGAATAATTTTTACAGATTCCGTCATTTCACTGATTCGGACTAAATAACGAGCTAATGAATCTCCTTCTTTTTGCCACTGGACTTCCCAATCAAATTCGTCGTAACACTCATAACGATCTACTTTACGAAGATCCCATTGTATTCCGGAAGCTCGCAGCATTGGTCCTGATAAACCCCAATTTATTGCTTCCTCTCCGTCAATAATGCCTACCCCTTCCACCCGCTCTAAAAAAATAGGATTTCGCGTAATAAGTTTTTGATATTCAGCAACTCCTGTTAAAAAATAATCACAGAAATCAAAACATTTATCTATCCAGCCATGAGGTAGATCAGCAGCCACCCCTCCGATACGAAAATAATTATGCATCATTCTCATACCGGTGGCAGCTTCGAATAGATCATATATTAATTCTCTTTCTCGAAAAATATAGAAGAAAGGGGTCTGTGCACCAATATCTGCCATAAAGGGACCAAGCCATAATAAATGAGAAGCTATACGACTCAACTCCAACATGATTACTCGAATATAGCTGGCTCTTTTAGGTACTTGAATATTTCCTAATCGCTCTGGTGCATTTACGGTTATTGCTTCAGTGAACATAGTAGCTAAATAATCCCAACGTGTTACATAAGGCAGATATTGTATAATTGTTCGGTTTTCTGCAATTTTTTCCATTCCCCTGTGTAAATAGCCCAGTATTGGTTCACAGTCAATAACATCCTCACCATCTAGAGTAATTATGAGTCGAAGAACACCATGCATTGATGGGTGGTGAGGACCCATATTTACCATCATAAGGTCCTTTCTTTTAACTGGTACATTCATAAGTTTTTCCCCGATTCATTTGTCCATGAGTTGTTGAAAACGAAAAGAAATTCATCAAAATTCAAGATTTAATAAATCAAATAATTAAAGTTCTTCAAATTAATGAGTTTTTAGTTCCCGAATATCCAACCGACCGATTAATTCTTTATAACGTACTTTATTTTTCTTTGACAAATAAGCCAGCAGCCTTTGACGTTTTCCTAGAATTTTCCGTAGACCTCTCTGAGATAAGTAGTCTTTTCTGTGCAATTCCAGATGTGAAGTAAGTCTTCGTATCTTATTGGTGAAATTGAATACTTGAAATTCAACAGATCCCTCTTTTTGCGAAATAGCTGAGATGACTGAATTTTTTACCATAAAACGAAATCGGCCTCCCCTTATCCTTTTTTAAGATATGAATTTTACTAATCAGTAATAATAATAATATTGACCATTTTAATCTGGTATACAGAATTTCATTTGGGACTTCTAATTTTTTTAAATAAAACTAATCAATCAACGATCGACTCAATTTTCAATTTCATCGTGGCATTCACAAAATAATAAAATTCAGTTGAGTCCTTTTGATACATCATTGAATTAGTATCATGTATCAGAATAGAATGTAAGACAACGCATGCATTTATCTGTTTCTGTTTGCTTTCATATAACAGATATAGTACAGGATATATAGGAAAAATATACCATTACATTATCCAATTTTAAATAGTGGATACATACGGATCCTTATCATACTGAAACGGCTCCCGTTATTGGTATCAAACCAATAGCGATTTATACAAGCCAAGTCCTCTAATCGGTAATTGGGCCAAAGAAAGAATTTTAATTTAATTAACTTATCTTTATCACGATGTTTGCGTTCATCCAGAACTTGATCGCAATTTTTTATGTTATTCACATTCCAAAATACTGGATTTTTAGTTATACCATTCCTATTCTTTGAATTGAAACAAATTCGAATTCTCAATTCTCTGCGACGTTTAGACGATAAAATATTTTCAGGAATAAGTAAATCATAAGGATTTATGTCTCTATTTCCGGCTATTCTTCGATGCCTTGAAATGCATTTTTTTAAATTTTTTTTATCAACATATTTTTTTTTTTCGTATCTTTGATTAATTTGGTGCTTACTCTTCTGAATCGATGAAATACTTATGGTTTGATACATAAGAAATTGTCCATCATTTTTTACAGATAGACGAATCGGTTCAATGATTAAAATCCCCTTTTTAATCAATTCTGCAAGAGATAAATTTTTCTGAGTCAGCATTATATCTAAACTCATTTCTCCTCCTTGAATAGAAGATATAGTAATTTCTTTTGGATTTATCACTCTAAGCAGAAGACAATATACCTTGATATTATTTAGTATTCTTTGATTTACAGAATCATCCCATCTCAATTGAAAAAACAAATACTTTTTTAGTAAGAAATTTAGTTCTATTTCTGTATTACTCTTTTTCTTTTTATGTTTTATTATCTTTGATCTTGTATAATCTTTTTCAATATCTTTTTCTTGGTTTGAGAGAACCAACCTAACATCCCCTTGACCTGCGGTTTCTTTTTTTTCTTTATTTTCCAAATTTTTTTCATTCGATGATTTGAAAAAATCTCCTTTTTGTTCTCCCTTGATATTTTCACTAACATTGCCATTTTCAGTAAAGTTTAAAAGAAGTAATTTGATCGGTATGACCCAGGGTTTTTTTTTATATGCATTATAAAGTAGTACAAATTCGGAGAAGAACCAAAGTTCCAGATTCGATATCGGACGATTTAGTATTTCTTCATTCATTCCCATCCAATCAAATCTTTTTTTATTGGATGGGTTTATTTCTTGATCTTGATGAATCGTGATAGAAAAAAATTCTTTTTTATCTGTTTTATCAACCTTTTGATAATTACTAGCCTTAGTATTTTTATTACTGTTGGTGTCAATATTGACCCAGGCCTCAATATCGACTTTATTTCTAAGACAAAAATAGAGAATTCTCCAATCAAAATATTTTCTATTCGGATTTTTTTCAAAATCCGTATCCGTAATATTATCTTGTCCTGGATAATTATTGATAAAGATACTTTTCAGCATAGTCAAAAATTTACGTTTATGTGTGTTGTAATTATAAGAAATCTCTTGGTTATTATTTACTTGTAATGGCGATTCATAAATATAGGAATTCTTCTTATCTTCATAATTAATAAATTTATATGATAAAAAATCATATCTATAGTGTTTTTTAAAATTCTTTTTTTTCTTTGGTAATGGATTCGCTTTAGAATCATTTTCTTTTTGATAAGAACTCCCCCTTTTAAAATCTTTATTTTGAGCCATACGACGCGGATTCACTCTATTTCGCCATTTTTGTGGTACTAATCTAGACCATCTAATTTGAGATAAATTGTATTGATAATGACCCCTTAACCAGTTTTTCCATTGATTCAGCCCAGAGTTCAAAAGTTTATTATGTTTTAATTCGGAATGAAATATTCTCTCCACTCCAAAATAATCTTTTATTTCATTCTTAAAAAAAAGAGATGTTCTATCTTGATATTGAAGGACGGATCTTAATTTATACAAGTTAATAACTTGGGTTTGGGATATTTTATAAAATATATATGCTTGTGACAAGGAGAATAAGTCACAAAAAAAAATTGAATTCTTATTTGAAATTGACTTTATAAAGTCAATTGTATTTTGATTTTTTTTATCAATTCTTTCTTGATTTGTTTCATTATTGTAAATGTATTTATTAAGAATTTTTTTTGTTGATTCAAGAAAAATTTGTGTATTGATTCTGGGAATATTACTAATACCTAGAAGGATATCCACGCGGACCCTTTCGCTGAAAAATTTAATAAAAGAATTCGATTTACGGATTAATCGAGTATTTCTTCTTTTTAATATTTGCCAAATATTTTGGTCGAATCTTTTAGCATTATAATTTTTTTTCTTAGGAATAATATTTATTTCGGAAGTTAGAGATTCCTTTTTCTTGTCTTTTGTAATTTTTATTTTTTCTATTTGATTTCTGATTGTTCTTGTTCTATTAGCCAGGTTTTTTGTTTTTTTTTCAATTAGTGAATAATTTGTCCAATCTGTAGTTGTAGATTGAATTTGAATGGAGGATTCATCAACTGGCCGATTATTATTAATGATTGTCGAATCTTTTTCGTTTTTAGTTTCAATCGATTCATATACTTCTTGTAATCCAAATAATGGAATTCGAGTTCTTTTTGAAAGTTCTTTTATTACTCTTTTTATAAAAAAAGCACGTTTGATAACCCATTTTTTTGTTTCTTTTGAAAATGTTAGAAAGATTTTTTTTTTTTCTTTTAAAACTAGAAAGCCAGTCTTTTTCCATTTTCTAATTTTTTTTCGGAATTCTTTTAAAAGAGGTTCAAAAAAAGAAGGTCGTTTTCGGGGAGAACCAAAAGGAAGTTTCGCTTCCATTCCCCAAATTGTTAAAAAACAAAAATCGGCTTTTTGCCCTTTGTTTTTCATCGGATCTTTATCTGAGGATCCCGGCTTAGACCCGTGCCAGGGTTTCAGACAGAAAGGAAATAGGATTTTAATTTGAATGCCGTCTTTTAACCAGTTTTTTGGAAATTCTGTTTCGGATAATTGAACACCATTATAAGTACATTTAACATACATTTCTCTATTCCAATCTTTGAAATCCTCGGACCATTCAGGAAATTGAAATAATAGCATACGGCCAACATTCTTAGTTATTATCAATGAAGGTAATATAATATATTTTCTAAGAATTGATTGGGTTAATAATAAGAAACCTCTTATTGCTTGAGCAAAGATAATACTATCCCAGGATTCCGCTATTTCTATCCGCGCTTTCTCTTCTCTTTTGTCCACCTCCTTTTTCCCTTTTTCTTTTCTTTCTTCCTCTACATAATCCGAAATTTTTAATTCTGTGTTTTTCCCCATCCAATTTCGAAAAATGAATTTCGCCAGACCGAAGATATCAAAAGAAAAAAAAAAGACTTTGTCTATTCTGTCCAAAAAAAGAGGGGAGTGTACATTTGCTTGAAACGGTTCCAAAATAGGAGTTTTCCGCCTTTTGGCGCGCACGGAGCCTTTGATTATATTTCGACGAAAATCTGATTGTTGCGAATAACGTATCAAAGATATCTCGTCTGCTTGATCAGGATTATTACTTTCGTTATTATAAGTATTGGGGTTTTGCTGATTATCAGTAAAAATTACTACATGTTTGGCTTTTCTTGAACGAATCTCATTATACCCCGTCGCATCTTCATCCTCTTGGTATTCTAAATCACTGATTAATTTGTATGACCATCGAGGAACTTTTTTATTGATTTCTTTTAGTCCAACAGATTTTTTTCGGGTTATTTGATCGTTGGGATCTTTTATAACTATATTGAATAAAAGTTGTAAAAATTTTGTTTGGTCTTTTGATTTTGAATTGATTCTTCCTTGTTCTGGTTCTGGAAATACAGAAAATTTTTTCAAATGGAAATTGGATGCTGATAATAATTTTCTATCAAGCATATCTATTGCTGTTTTTTGTTCAAATTCTTGATAACCAGTAGCAAGAAGGATACCATGAATCTTATTTATACAAAAAATTTCCATAGAATTTCTTGTGGAAATTTTATTTAGAATTGAAGGGGAAAAATCAAATTTGATTTTTCCCCGATAAGGTCCGTTCAAGAAGGGGTCATATTTTTTAGGCAAGTATTCTTTTTGAGTCTGTTCATTACACAGGTACAATCTAATTCTTTTTTCGAGTACATCTAAAGTAAGAAATCCTCGATCTAGAATTTCTATTCTATTTATAAATTCGTTGCTTAAATGGTTTTCTTTTTGTTTATTGGTATCAATCCAATTATTATATAATTCCACAGAAGGTTTTTTTTTTTCTGTTATAGATAAAAACATCTTTCTTTGGATCATTTCCAAAAAAGTTGACAAACTGGGTGGATATGTAAAAGATATTCGTTGTTTTCCATCACTTCGGCATGTGTAAAAAAAATATTGTGACATTTCGGTTTTTATAGCAGAGTTTTCAAATCGATTATTTTTTATATATCGAAAAGGGCGCTTCCTTTGTTTATAATCGAAAAGAAGAGTCACAAGAGGTTTTTCAAACCAGAAGAGGTTTTTTTCTTCTTTATTTTGAAGTATTTCTAACGTAGAATTTTCTTGATTCCCATCCGGATAAGAAGTTTCATAAACTTGATCCTCCTTTTCTTCCGAAAAAAGGGAAGGAGAAGGATCTTCTTCGGTGGATCCCTCTTGTTCCTCTTTAGTCTCCTTCGTTTCGAAAGTTGTTTCTATTTCTATATCTGTTTCTTCCTCGCTTTCCCCCCTTTCTTTCGTTTCTGAGGTTTCTTTCAGTTTCTTAGTAAGGATGGGTGACGGTATTCTGCCTAAATCGTAGACACAGGTAATAAATAAGAGAATACTAAAGATTCGAGCCATAGAATTTCTCACTTCTGACACGAGGTACTTATTAGATCGAATAAGTACATTCGATCTAATAGAATGATTTTGCCGTATCCAGACTAATACCAATCCAACCCATTTCATGAATAAAATGTGACCAATTA